TAATCCGTGTAATTACACAAATTCTCAAAATGAAAAAATTCGCGATAATAACTATAAGTATATGAAAAAAAAAGAACCTTTTTTTTGTAATTCCTATGATGCAATTGGAGCTTATCGACAGAAAAGAATAAATTTCGATAGTCCTTTTTGGCTCCGGTGGCGAATAGATCAATGCATTATATCTTCAAGAGAAGTTCCTATCGAAGTTCACTATGAATCTTTGGGTACCTATTATGAGATTTATGGGCATTATTTAGTAATAAGAAGTATAAAAAAAGAAATTCGTTGTATATACATTCGAACCACTGTTGGTCATATTTCTTTTTATCGAGAAATCGAAGAGGCTATACAAGGTTTTTGTCGGGCCTATTCATATGGTATCTAATCATATAGATGGTTGGTGTTGGTATCTAAGCTAGGTAAATTTCTGATACTGGTTTAAATTCTGGTCTTCTCGATTCAACTAGGATCTTTTCAATACGTGAATAAAGATAAAGAAAAGGAAGTTTTCCAATCATTCACTCAAATCCATTGTCGAACCGAATGCCACTGAGTGGAATATGGAGGTACTTATGGCAGAACGGGCCAATCTAGTCTTTCACAATAACGTGATAGGTGGAACTGCCATTAAACGACTTATTAGCAGGTTAATAGATCATTTCGGAATGGCATATACATCACACATCCTGGATCAAGTAAAAACTCTAGGGTTCCGGCAAGCTACTGCTACATCTATTTCATTAGGAATTGATGATCTTTTAACAATACCTTCTAAAGGATGGCTAGTCCAAGATGCTGAACAACAAAGTTTAATTTTGGAAAAACATAACCATTATGGGAATGTCCATGCGGTAGAAAAATTACGCCAATCCATTGAAATATGGTATGCTACAAGCGAATATTTGCGACAAGAAATGAATCCTAATTTTAGGATGACTGACCCTCTTAATCCAGTCCATATAATGTCTTTTTCAGGAGCTCGAGGAAATGCATCTCAAGTGCACCAATTAGTAGGAATGAGGGGATTAATGTCAGATCCACAAGGACAAATGATTGAGTTACCCATTCAAAGCAATTTACGCGAAGGACTGTCTTTAACAGAATATATCATTTCTTGCTACGGAGCCCGCAAAGGGGTTGTCGATACTGCTGTACGAACATCAGATGCTGGATATCTTACACGTAGACTTGTTGAAGTGGTTCAACACATTGTTGTACGTCGAACAGATTGCGGTACCATTCGAGGGATTTCTGTGAATACCCGAAATGGAATGATGCCAGAAAGAATTTTGATACAAACATTAATTGGTCGTGTATTAGCAGACGATATATATATAGGTTCACGATGCATTGTCGTTCGAAATCAAGATATTGGAATTGGACTTATCAATCGATTCATAACTTTTAAAACACAACCTATATTTATTCGAACCCCCTTTACCTGTAGGAATACGTCTTGGATCTGCCGACTGTGTTATGGCCGGAGTCCTATTCATGGGGACCTGGTAGAATTGGGAGAAGCTGTCGGTATTATAGCTGGTCAATCTATTGGAGAACCGGGCACTCAACTAACATTAAGAACTTTTCATACTGGTGGAGTATTCACAGGGGGTACTGCAGAATATGTGCGAGCCCCCTCGAATGGAAAAATAAAATTTAACGAGGATTTAGTTCACCCTACACGCACACGTCATGGATATCCTGCTTTTCTATGTAATATAGACTTGTATGTAACTATTGAAAGTGACGATATTATACATAACGTGATTATTCCACCAAAAAGTTTTCTATTAGTTCAAAATGATCAATATGTAAAATCAGAACAAGTTATTGCTGAGATTCGCGCGGGAACATCTACTTTTAATTTGAAAGAAAAGGTTCGAAAACATATTTATTCTGATTCCGAAGGGGAAATGCATTGGAGTACCGATGTATACCATGCATCCGAATTTATGTATAGTAATGTACATATCTTACCAAAAACAAGTCATTTATGGATATTATCAGGAAAGTCGTGCAGGTCTGATGCAACCCATTTTTTACTTCGCAAGGATCAAGATCAAATTCACAGTAATTCTCTTTCTACCACAAAAACAAATATTTCTAATCTTTCAGTAAGTAATGATGAAGTAAAAAATAAATTATTTAATTTCAATACTTTTGGTACAAAAGAAAGGAGGATTACCAATTATTCAATATTTAATCAAATCCTATGTATGGATCATCGTCATTTGATGTATCCTGCTATTTTTCACGATACTTTTTCTTTTTTGGCAAAAAGGCGAAGAAATAGATTTCTTATTCCATTTCCATTCCAATCGATTCAAGAACGAAAGAACGAACTAACGCCCCCTTCTGGTGTCTCGATTGAAATACCTATCAATGGTATTTTTCATAGAAATAGTATTTTTGCTTATTTCGATGATCCTCAATACAGAAGACAGAGTTCAGGAATTACTAAATATAGAACTATAGGAATTCAGTCCATTTTTCAAAAAGAAGATTTAATTGAATATCGAGGAATCAAAGAATTAAAGCCAAAATATCAAATAAAAGTAGATCGATTTTTTTTTATTCCCGAAGAAGTGCATATTTTACCCGAATCTTCTTCTATAATGGTACGAAATAATAGTCTCGTTGGAATAGGAACACCAATCACTTTAAATATAAGAAGTCGAGTAAGAGGATTGGTCCGATTGGAAAAGAAAAAAAAAAAAATGGAATTAAAAATATTTTCTGGAAATATCCATTTTCCCGGAGAGATGGATAAGATATCCCGACCCAGTGCCATCTTGATACCACCCAGAACGGTAAAAAAAAAAAGGAAGGAATCAAAAAAACTGAATAATTGGACCTATGTCCAATGGATCACAACTACCAAGAAAAAGTATTTTGTTTTGGTTAGACCTGTAATTCTATATGAAATACCAGACAGTATCAATTTTGTAAAACTTTTTCCCCAAGATCTGTTCCAGGAAAAGGATAATCTGGAACTTAAAGTTATCAATTATATTCTTTATGGAAATGGAAAATCCATTCGGGGAATTTCCGACACAAGGATTCAATTAGTTCGGACTTGTTTAGTCTTGAATTGGGCTCAAGACAAAAGAAGTTCTTCCATTGAAGAGGCCCTCGCTTCCTTTGTTGAAGTAAGTACAAATGGTTTGATTGAGTACTTCCTAAGAATTTACTTAGTGAAATCTCATACTTCATATATCCGAAAAAGGAATGACCCATCTGGTTTAGGATTGATCTCGGATTCGGATCGGATCAATATCAATCCCTTTTTATCTATTAATTCCAAGACAAAAATTCAACAATCACTTAGCCAAAATCACGGAACTATTCGTATGTTGTTGAATAGAAATAAGGAATGCCGATCTTTGATAATTTTGTCATCATCTAATTGTTTTCAAATGAAACCTTTCAACAACGTAAAAGATCCTAATGGGATAAAAAAGGATCCTATAATTGCAATTAAGAATTCGTTAGGCCCTGTAGGAATAGCCCTTCAAATTGCAAATTTTTATTCATTTTCTCGTTTAATAACTCATAATCAGATCTCAATAACTAAAAATTTGCAACTTGACAAATTAAAGGAAACCTTTCAAGTAATTAAATATTATTTAATGGACGAAAACGAGACAATTTTTAAACCCGATCTATACAGTAACATAGTTTTAAATCCATTCCATTTGAATTGGTATTTTCTCCATAATAATTTTTGTGAAAAAACTTTGACAATAATTAGTCTTGGACAATTTATTTGTGAAAATATATGTATAGCTCAAACGAAAAATGGACCACATTTAAAACTAAAATCGGGTCAAGTTCTAACTGTTCAAAAGGATTCTGTAATAATAAGATCGGCTAAGCCTTATTTGGCGACTCCAGGAGCAACCATTCATGGCCATTATGGAGAAATCCTTTATGAAGGAGATATATTAGTTACATTTATATATGAAAAATCGAGATCCGGTGATATAACACAAGGTCTTCCAAAAGTGGAACAGATATTAGAAATACGTTCGATTGATTCAATATCGATGAATCTAGAAAAAAGAATTGATGCTTGGAACGAATGTGTAACAAGAATTCTCGGCATTCCCTGGGGATTCTTGATTGGTGCTGAGCTAACTATAGCGCAAAGTCGTATTTCTTTAGTTAATAAAATCCAAAAGGTTTATCGATCCCAGGGAGTACACATCCATAATCGACATATAGAAATTATTGTGCGTCAAATAACATCCAAAGTATTGGTTTCAGAAGATGGAATTTCTAATGTATTTTTACCTGGCGAACTAATTGGATTATTGCGAGCCGAACGAACGGGGCGTGCCTTGGAAGAAGCAATTTGTTACCGAGCTTTATTATTGGGAATAACAAAAACATCTCTTAATACTCAAAGTTTCATATCCGAAGCGAGTTTTCAAGAAACTGCTAGAGTTTTAGCAAAAGCCGCTCTTCGGGGTCGTATCGATTGGTTGAAAGGTCTTAAAGAGAATGTTGTTTTAGGGGGAATGATCCCCGTTGGTACCGGGTTCAAAAGAATAATGCACCGTTCGCGGTCAGGGCAACAGAACAAGATTACCTTGGAAAAAAAAAAGAATTTATTCGAAGTAGAATTTAGAAATCTTTTGTTCCATCACAGAAAATTATTTGATTTTTTTCATTTCAAAGAATTTATGTGATACATTCGAAATCCAGGATTTAATTCTTCCTATAAAGAAGATTAGATTCATCCCTTTAAAATTAAAAGCAGTCATTTGATTTCTTAATAAAGTAAGTATAATAAATATAATAAAAATGAATGGCTTGATTATGTATTAACAGACAATCTTCAATAAAAGAGAAGGTTCCATCGGAACAATTATTTATTTATATTTCAGGATACTAGGTCTCTTTTTTTTCAATTAAAAAAAAAAAATGTGGGGATAAATGACAAAAAGATATTGGAACATAACTTTTGAAGAGATGATGGAAGCAGGAGTTCATTTTGGCCACGATACCAGGAAATGGAATCCTCGAATGGCACCTTATATATCCACAAAGCATAAGGGTATTCATATTATAAATCTTACTCAAACTGCTCGTTTTTTATCAGAAGCTTGTGATTTGGTTTTTGATGCAGCAAGCAGAGGAAAACAATTCTTAATTGTTGGTACAAAAAAAAAAGCAGCCGATTTAGTAAAACGGGCTGCAATAAGAGCTCGATGTCATTATGTTAATAAAAAATGGCTGGGCGGTATGTTAACGAATTGGTATACTACAGAAACAAGACTTCGTAAGTTCAGGGACTTGAGAACGGAGCAAAGGACGGGTAAACTCACCTCTCTTCCAAAAAGAGATGCCGCTACGTTGAAGAGACAATTATCTCATTTGGAAACATATCTGGGTGGCATAAAATATATGACGGGGTTACCCGATCTTGTAATAATCGTTGATCAGCAAGAAGAATATACGGCTCTTAGAGAATGTATCACTTTGGGAATTCCAACAATTTGTTTAATCGATACAAATTGTGACCCCGATCTCGCAGATATTTCGATTCCAGCTAATGATGATGCTATAGCTTCAATCCGATTAATTCTTAACAAATTAGTATTTGCAATTAGTGAGGGTCGTTCTAGCTATATACAAAATTTTTGATTAATAATTAATAATAAGATTAAGAAATTTTTAGACTTGGTGTGGTGGGGGGGGTTCATAGATTTCTGGAATCTATTATTATATTATTATTATACAATTAAAAAATTGTGCAAAAAGAACAAACAGAAATATAAAGAACAAACAGAAATATTATGGTATGAGTAGGTATTCAAAATAGAAAATGAAAGTAAAAAAGTAAACGGTTGAATCAAAATAATTCCCTTTCAAGTTATATTTTTTTATTTTAGAGGGCAGGGCAATATGAATGTTCTATTAGGTTCCATCAACACATTAAACAGATTATATGATATATCTGCTGTGGAAGTAGGTCAACATCTCTATTGGCAAATAGGGGATTTTGAAGTGCATGCTCAAGTACTTATTACCTCTTGGGTTGTAATTGCTATCTTATTAGTTTCAACCATTGTAGTTGTTCGAAATCCGCAAACTATTCCCACTTCCGGTCAAAATTTCTTTGAATATGTCCTTGAATTCATTCGAGACGTGAGCAAAACTCAGATTGGAGAAGAATATGGTCCGTGGGTTCCATTTATTGGAACTCTGTTTCTATTTATTTTTGTTTCCAATTGGTCAGGGGCTCTTTTACCTTGGAAAATTATAAAGTTACCTCACGGAGAGTTAGCTGCACCCACTAATGATATAAATACTACTGTTGCATTAGCTTTACTTACGTCAGTAGCATATTTCTATGCGGGTATTTCAAAAAAAGGATTGGCTTATTTTGGTAAATACATCCAACCAACTCCAATCCTTTTACCGATTAACATCTTAGAAGATTTCACAAAACCCTTATCGCTTAGTTTTCGACTTTTCGGAAATATATTAGCTGATGAATTAGTAGTTGTTGTTCTTGTTTCGTTAGTACCTTTAGTAGTTCCTATACCTGTTATGTTCCTTGGATTATTTACAAGTGGTATTCAAGCTCTTATTTTTGCTACTTTAGCTGCGGCTTATATAGGTGAATCCATGGAAGGGCATCATTGACGAGTTATCGAAATAGTATTTTTTGAGTTTAGACCTCCACAAAGTAGGTGCGGCTCACGATAATCTACTTTTTGAATTAAAATTAAAAATAATCAAAAGTATTATCCACCCCCCCAAAAAAAGAAAGATGCAATTGCAATAAGGATAAGGTATAAATAAAATACCTATACGATTTAGTGTAATGTATGTACTATAATAATAAAAGAAAGGGTAGGGGAGTCAAAGTAGATGTATATATAATCTAATCGATATAAGACAACTCTTTCCTTTTTTGTAGGTTTCAAAGAATAATTCTCGAATCCGATTCAATATAAGACACAACTAATTGGTTTACGGTATGGAAGAAACACATGTATATGTCATATTAGATCTTCACTAGTTCTATATGAATATATATCTAATTTTGTCCTGCTATTACTCTAAATTTAGATGGGGATTCAAAAAACAAAGCCCTTCGGTTTCATCTGTTGTAATTGTGAATTGAATATGGAATGACTAAAAAAATGAAATAAAGAACGAAGAATTTAAAGAAAGGTTCTTATAAGAATTTAAGATAAGAACATAAATTGTATGTATTCACAAAAAACTACATGGGTAGAAAAGAAAAAAGAAATATCGAAGTAATTTGGATAGTTCAATAAATATTATTATATTATTTCAGTTTGTAATTTCAATTACACTTTGACTAGATAAAGATAAATATGAAGAATGAAATAATAAAGTCATAATTTCTTGGTTGATTATATTATTAACTATTTCTTTATTTTATTTGGAATAGGAGAAACTTATCATGAATCCGCTAATTTCTGCTGCGTCTGTTATTGCTGCTGGGTTGGCCGTCGGGCT